TTAACATCTAGGCCATAGGCAGACCTACGTCAAGATAAAACCCCCTTGAAACACTCTGGTAGTGTTCCTGAATCTGAATCCAAATAATGACTCAGAGCACATGGAGCCATCTCTTTTTGCGGTCAAAAAATATGGCAGACTGGCGGATCTTTATATCCGTTAATGAAAGAGCCCAATGCACAAAAATGCATGTTGGGTCTTTAAAACAGCTCAGATCACTTTGATTAGAATCAGTTTGGTCTGTTTTACCGAGAAAGTCTACGGTTCGAGTCCGTATAGCCCTAGAACCCTATCCATTCCAAAATCCGAGTGAATTTTGGAAGTTACAATTCTAACACGAGTCCGTTTAAAAACGCCAATCGAACCTAACCCCAATCGAATCTAATAATCCTTCGTATGGGTAGAGGAATGACCGGCCATATTTCTGCCCAAGCTAAAGTTTGAAAAACGACTCTCTTTGGTACGTTTCATTGGAAAGATTGTCAACAATACAAAATAGGAATTTCTTCGTATACCTTTACCTAAACCTAGCAAAGGTAGTCTTCTCTTCCCGTATTCAATAAATCGAAATTCCTACCCATAATTCTACTTTATTCTACTTTACTGGTTAAATAAGTAACAACCTCACAGGACAGAACAATGGGTTGCCCGGGATTCGAACCCGGAACTAGTCGGATGGAGTCGATAATGTTACCGGTTAAATAAGTAACAACCTCTCCCCAAGCCGTGCTTGCATTTTTCATTGCACACGGCTTTCCCTCTGTATACATCTAAAATTCAGTTCCGCCATTAGACAAAAAGTGGAATACTTAGACCCTTCTTACCAAGTAAATTTCAGAATAGAAATAAGGAAAAATTTTGTTAGTTCTTCATTATTGCTATTTATTAGATTCAATTCGAATCAAAATTGCCATTTACGCCCTTTCATAACGAATCAGTCATGATTGGCCAAATCATTGATACAAATAATATCCAAATACCAAACCCTTTTTTGATGGAACCTCCGCGAAATAAAAGAAGCTCTTGGAAAGGTCAAGGAAAGAACTTGTTCTTCCGCCGTAAAGAATTCTTCGAATAATTCCGATCCGAATCTTTTCAAAAAAGCCCGTACAGTACTTTTATGTTTACGAGCTAAAGTTCTAGCACAAGAAAGTTGAAGTATATACTTTATTCGCGACAAAGTTTTTTTGGGGGAAGACCCGCTATAATAATGAGAAAGATTTCTGGATATACGCCCGAATCGGTCAATAATCTCAGAATCTGATAAATCGATCCAAATGGCCTTACTAATAGGATGCCCTAATATATTACAAAATTTGGCTTTAGCCAAGGATGAAATCAGGGGAATCATTGGAAGAATAGTATCAAACTTCTTAATAGCATGATCGATTACAAATGAAGTTTCTAACATTTGATTACGTATCGTTGAAGTCTTTCGCCGCACACTTGAAAAATAACCGAGAAAGTCAAGGGAATGGTTTGCTAATCGGGTTATATGGATTCTTCGTGGTTGAGACCAAAGGTCAAAATAAGATTGCCAGAAATTGACAAAGTAATATTTCCATTTATGCATCAAAAGAGACGTACCTTTTGAAGCGAGAATTGCTTTTCCTTGATACCTAACATAATGCATGAAAGAGTCCTTGAACACCCATAGATTGGCTTCAAAAGCCCCGGCCAATTCTATAAGATGCTCTATTTTTCCATAGAAATAGATTCGTTCAAGAAGCGCTCTAAAAGATGTTGATCGTAAATGAAAAGATTGGTTACGAAGAAAGACAAAGACGGATTCGTATTCATATACACGAAAATTATATAGGAAGAAGAAGAATCTTTGATTTCTTTCTGAAAAAGAAGGACTGACTTTCTGTGAAGTAAGAAGACTATTCCAATTATGAAACTCGTGGAGAAAGACTCGTAATAAATGCAAAGACGAAGCATCTTTTAGCCAGTAGCGAAGAGCTTGCACTACGATTTCGAGATGGATTGGGTAAGGTAGTAGGATATTGAACACATAATTTAAATGTGAAATTTTGTCCTCTAAAAAAGAAAAAAGGGAATGAATTGATCGTAAATTAGCGAATTTGACTACCTCTTTCCCTTTCTTTTGGCGCTTTTCTAGGGAAGATAGGAATCGGAGTGAAAATGGAATTTCCATAATGACCGAAAATACCTCGGATATCATTTGAAAATCAAAATTCTTATTGCGCCCCCAAAGTGGATTTTTTTTAGAATCATTCAGAGAAAGAATCCAAAAATTTGGGTCATACATTCGAGTAATTAAACGTTTCACAATGAGTAAGCTGAATTTATTGTCATAACCTGCATTTTTCAACAAAATGCATCTTGGTAAACCATGATCATGAGCAAGTGCATAAATATACTCTTGAAAGATAAGTGGATATAAGAAGTCGTGTTGTTGAAATCTATCGAGCTCTAAAGAGCTTTGAAATTCCTCCATTTTGAATGCTATTTGAACCAAAGGTAGAGGATTTTGGGAGTTATCAAATGATACAGAGTGCGATACAGTCAAAACAAGGTATTTTTCGAGTAAGATTAAGGAAGCGATACCTCGGATACAGGTCAACTTATCAACGGATTCTCGATCCTCTCTTTTTCCATTTTCTTGAAGTCGTTTATATTCGTTCTAGGATAACAAGATGTTTAGAAATCCTTTATTTTTTCAACCCAATCGCTCTTTTGATTTTGGAAATTTTGTTATCAATCTACTCTTTCTTAATACGCACACAGCTCCATTTTGGAATGGAGAATGCTAATATTTAGGATTCATGAAAAAATAAAGAATCCGCTTCTCGGATAAGCCCTTACCCGTATTCAGGCACTAATATATTTTTAACGTCTAATTAGATCGGGTAATCATTCAAATTAAGAATAGGAGCTCGTTGCTTTTTCGTTCCTTATAATTTCATTAAATTAATTGAAGCCAGAGGGCTCTATCCATTTATTAATTCGACCCAACTTGAAATTGAATCCATTTGACTCCCTTCCAATAAGTTAAACAAAGTTTTGTCCCGCTCGGGAAAGAAGAAAAGATTCTCAGAACTCTTGGTTGCTACGACATGCTATTTTTTCCATTCATTCCCTTTTAGGATCAGTCGTGGTCTTCCAAACTTTACCGATGGTATGGATGAATTCATCGCTTCATCTAAATGTGTAAAAGATCCGAGTCGCACTTAAAAGCCGAGTACTCTACCGTTGAGTTAGCAACCCGAATAGAAGAAAAAGTATGTAGATATAATCAGAATGAAAAAAATGATTCGACGAGCGAATCAAAGCATAAAAACCCATTTTCGAATCGATTAAGAACAGAACAACGTAATAACTCATATGAAAATACAAGACATTTTCCGATAAAAGAAAAACCAGAAATAATGATAGATCCTTCCTTATGTCATTGTTATTCATGTTTTCAAGCAAAAATGCGTCTATCAAAGCGCATCCAACGAACTCCTTATTTTGACTAAAGTCAGGCAAAAACCAAACCAATGGGACGGAAATAAAGAGATCCCGTTATAAAAAAAGAGATCCCTTTATCACGCTGCATTATATTTCGTCAATGCATTGTTGTCAATATAAAGGTTAAGAAAAGGGTATAATGAAAAAAGATAAAAAATCTCGAATTTAGTCAATCAATAAATAAACAAAATAGATAAAAGTTCTAGAAAGGGGTAGCATATACCCCCCCTTATTTCCTTAAATTAATTCAATTTTATTTGCAAAGTTCGTTAAAAACCTCCGACTGCTTTAAAATGTCCCGAACAGTTTCTGTAGGCTGAGCACCCCTTTCAAGAAAATAGAGAATAGCAGGAACGTTTAAATACGTTTGATTCTTTATCGGATCATAAAAACCCACTTTCCGAAGATCTCTTCCTTCTCTTCGGGAGCGAACATCAATTGCAACGATTCGATAAGTCGCACGTTGCTTTCTACCACAGCGTTTTAAACGCAGTTTAACCATAACATTCCTCTAATTTGGAACCCCTTATGGAACTGATTCAATTATGGAATCATGACTAGTCATTGGTTCAGTCGGTACATAGACATAATAATGTCTGTTTTTTCGAATAAATCTTCGACTGGAAGATTTTTTCTATGAACCATAGGATTGATTCGTTTAGAGAATCATTTTATCAATCCTCGGGACTTAGCCTTTGCAACCACAGTAACGCTCCGTGCCAAAATCCAAGGTTCCAAGCATTGAGCTTGGTTTTTGGTTTTTGTGCGGCCTCCTTTAGGAGGGATTTTATGGTCCCTTGGAAGGCCTCCAGCACCTTACGCTTTTTTGAGAGGCGCTGGATCTTTTCATTGATCCACCTTTCGCCTGCCCCACTTCCCAATTGGAAGGCTTCCAAAAAAATCTTACAAGTCTCGCAATGACCCTTATTGTACGAGTGCTTGTACCCATGGCATTTTTTGCCGTGGGGGCACGTGAGCGCCGGTTCGTGCTTTTTCCGAGCAGAAAGAAATTGTCGCCCAGTTTCGTCTGTTTGTGGAAAAAGACTTTCCTCTTCCAACTCGGGAAACCTCTTCCCATTTATCCCGTCCCCGTCTTGAGTCTTTTTCTTTTTAGGGTTATAGTTCGCACTATAATAATCCTTTGGACTATTAGAGTTCGGACTATTATAGCAATCTTTCGGACGATTTGCCGAAAGATAGGTACTACAGTAGTAACAGTAACAGTAACAGGGGCACTTAGGCCCCACGTCTTGCGTATCAGATGAATTCATAGTGCTCCTTATCGAATAATTTTTTTAAAAATGACCTCAAAAATAAATAAAGAATGAATAGAAAATATCCATTATCTCAATGAAAAATTGTACCCAAATTGGGGAACGAATTACGACGTCGAACAGGCCTTTGATTTGATGATTTAAAATAATTATTTAGGCCTGTGGGACGAAAGGGATCGAACCTTCGATTACCGGGACCAAAACCCGTCGCCTTACCACTCGGCTACGCCCCATTGTCACGTCGATTTT